GGAGCGGAACAGGAAGACTTGTAAAAGCATGGATTGTGAAAAGCCTTGACTTATAGATGAGATTTAAAGATAGAGAATCAACTCAAAGCTTTCTGTTCTGAATCGCGAAACGGTAACCTTTCCACCGTCCTCTATTCTAGAAACTAAGCCAAGGGCTTGTCCCTTGACCTATCGGTCAAGTTACTTCGTCCCTTTACCGCCCTTTATTCAGCACCGAAAATAGAATAAAAAGAATCCGATGGATCATACATGGCACAGGCATCATCCTAAGAAGCGGAGCCTAGGGCTGCTCTTTCCTTCTCAATCTGAATCGGCTGTTTACAGTTACAGCAAACAGGAAAGAAGAGCAGTCGTGTGGAAGGTCTTTCTTCGGCCTTTGCTTCCTCTTCTTAGCCTAGCCGCTTCCAGGTAAGGAGAAAGAAGTGAATCCGAATTTGGCGGGAGAAGGAAAAAGGAACTGAATATAACAATAACAAGCAAGACCAAGGTATATGACCAAAAAGGTCTTATCACAAGCTGGATTCGAACCAGCACCTCTGGGAAATGAATAGAATCCCAGCGAACTTCCTTTTATTCTAATCGCGTGGTTACCCGGTTCACCTTTCCGCTACGTCCGGGGGCGCTCGGTCCTTCTATCTACGCCATTCTCACTTCTCCTCCTTTAGTTGAAACGGGAAGAAAGTAAAAAGTAAGAGGCCAAGTGGGTCCGCTAACGGATTATCCACCACCCATCATAGTAAGAAAAGCCTGAACAATTTGATCGAAAAACGGGCTCTGGATTCCGTTTTCGACCAAACTGTTGTACATGTTGGAGAGGAAACTTAATCGCTCAGTTGCTTCTACTTCGTCAAGCAGATTACGAATGATCGTTGGAAAGGGGGCGTTCTGACTTGGGGATATCCCAGCTAGCATGTGATGCCGCCGGAGCTACCAAAAGGGCTTACACCAAGGCATTCGTACTCCATCCAATAACCATACTAAAGTCAAGAGCACCTGGCTCTGCCCATTCACAAGGACGTTCAGGCCTCCTCTTACTGAGGAAGGCAGAGAATATTAGTTAGATGTCTCGCTAATAAGGTGTCAGAAGGCTTTCCTGAAGGTGTGCCTTCCTTCCTTTCCTTTGGTTGTCCTATTCCAGCAGGCTTGCTGAGAGGTATCTCGTGGGTTTGAGATGCCTATGCGTCTCGGGCTACGGTGGGTGGACCCCATGTTCAGCCAGCCATCAATCCTTCTGACTCATAGAGCAATGGTGCCATGATGAAATCCGTGACCGATGGCTCTCTCTCGATTACTTACTTCAATTGTGCAATGTATCTTTCCGAGGCATAACAATCCCCTCCTGCTGCTATGCTAGTAGTTCTATGAATAAGGGGGTCCGCCCTTCTTTACTACGTACGTGGCTATATCAGGAGTTTACAGCTCTTATAGGCTTTATAGCGCTTCTTTTTCAACTGCAATGATTGGACCCCCTCGCCCTTAGTCACTTGAATTGCTCAATCGAAGTTTGCTTCAATTGGACATTTCATTGGATAATTCTTGTCGTGAATCCTCCCCTGACGGAACGGAACTAGATATCAGTAGGAGCTTTCTTTTAGGTCTAGCCGACTCTAGCTCATAGGAAGAAGTGAGAGTTCGATTTGAGACTTATTACTTAACTTAAAAGGACTACACCGCGGAAGGTTGTGATGTCAAATCGCACATCAGTAGCTTGTCTTCTCAGAAACATACCTGGTCTTTGAACCGCACTCCAGACCAAACAAGACCTGAGGAGAGGAAAAAAGGAGTTATATAGATGCCGCTAGAGGTGGACTCTGACTTCTGGCAGCAAGAAAATATGTCCAACGAGTGCGCATTTCTATTCTATCTTTTATAGAAATTTTGTTGCTTTGTTCAAGTGGTATACTACTGTATTGTATCTAATGCATTGGATGTACGCCCGGGGATGGATAAGGAGCTTTCTTCGGCGAAAGGCAATGTTTACTTTCTCTCTGTCCGATCGGGAACCCGTATCCTTGCTTCTATATCTGGTTTATTTTATGAAATATGCAGCGAAGAGAGGACGAAAAGGAAGGCCCTACCGCTTGCTAGCGCTTGGATGGGCCAGCGCCGCTTAACTCCATTGGTTGATCAGGTCAGGAATAAGGGGCAGGCCGACTCATGGACAAGAACTTCGCTTCGCACCAACCCGATGTCGAACAGACCATGCCTTCGACTTTCATGCATGCCGACTTTCCGACCGCGAATCCATAGCTTGTCTTCTCGAGAACCGGACATGCGCCTTTCCAATAGTGTGACGGGCCGTTCTTTCTTCGTCCATTAGGTCTGGGACGTCTGCATCATCCCTTTCCTCCTACGTTTCCTTCAAGCCGAGGCATTCCCCACATAGCTGCCGTAGCAAGTCCAATAACACTAATTAGGCCTATTCCCATTTCTCCGGTGCACTCCTTTGGGCGGCACCTTAATCCACAAATATGCCATCGCATATAGGAAAAATAGCCTTTATGCTCGTTTAAACCGATCGTGAGTGCTTGTTCCTTTCAAATAGGATCCCGACGCCAGGCACAAAGAGCTCCCACGCCCCTTCCGGAGAATCCGGGATTGACTAATGAAATGGCTGAGACTCAGGAGAGTACGCGGCGTAACATGACCGCTCAAGCATCTCAGTGGACTGACCTTCCAATCTACCCATGCCGGAACGCGGAACCATATAGAAAGCGGAAATAGTCCCGTAAGGCAAGAGCAAAGACAGGAGCAGGGCCATTGAGAATGTACTTGCGAAGTATTACGATTGGGAGACTCTTTCTGTTAAGGATAAACTAAATGAGGGACGGGCTCTTGTAAAAGTGCTTTGTAAATGTTCTTGCTGGTGCGCGGAGCTGCTTTAGGCCTAGTTTGGCGCCAACATTAAGAAATGCCCTCGTGGTCGAGGCCCTGGTTCCACTAAATATGTATGGGATTGGCTTGACAGATATGGGTAGAGAGACCTTCTGGACGCGGTGTCACGCATTTAATCATGGCGATAGGTTCTCTTCCGTAAGGCGGCTTGTTCTTGACCTACGTTGTCAGCGAGATGTCCCACCCAGGGCTAGTGGATCAACAGAAGGTAGGGTGGCATTTCTTGATCTCGATCCGGAGAATGATGGGCCATTGCTTATTGGCTTAATTAGTCTCTTTCCCTAAAGGCGACTACCGTGGACTAAGACGACAAAAGAAGGGCCATTTCTGGCATTTGGTGAACTACTTTTAATAAGCCCTGAATGCGCATTTTTAGATGCCTTCGGTCTAAATGGCCTTTCAGCCCGCGTAAGCCGATCGTGAGGCAGGCAAGCAAACCCCTACTCGAGTCCGAGTGCTTACCGAACCCAACCCAAGGCGAGCAGCGAGTTAGCGAAAGAAGGGAAGCTCTACACAAGGAGAGGAAGCTTAGCGAACAACTGAAAGGAAAAGGCTTTTTGCCAAGTTGAAGAGGGACAAGCAGGATTGGTAAAAAAGAGGTAGGCCTTCTAGCGGTCATTTAGGGGCCTTGTTAGCGACCCATCATTCTTCCCTAAGCTGTCATAGTCCGATCGAAGGGAGCAAGAGATAGAGGAATCATAGATGTGAATTGAGAAGGCAAGAAAAAATCTCTTTAAATTAGGCTCTCTCCCTGTCCCGGGTAAGGTCTGATTGTTATCCGCAAGTCTTCTTTTGACCGCGGGAATTTGAAAAAGTGTTTCTTTGGTTGGGAAAGAGAGGACTTCTGACTCCAAGCCCACCCCTACCGAATTTCAGCTATTGATGTTCTAGCTTCTTATCGCTACCTATTATATAGAGGAAATCCCTTCTATACCACTCAAGATAAAGAAGGAAAAATCCCATCAGATAGATTACCTAATATATACAACACTTCAAGGCACAAGGAAAGAGTTCAAGAGCACAAAAGAGAGGAAATTGCACATGAGTCTCCTTGAAGAACGAAGTCTAAGGTAAAGAAAGGTAGAGTGGGCTTATAGTTGCTCTGCTTGGATTGGCATGGCTGTCCCCCTTTGCTGGTTGAGGCTCGGCCTTTGACTCCGCTTGCCTCTACTTTTCATGTCAAGCGTACAAGTGTAGTTTAGTGGGATTGACTTCTAAAGACAGGAATTCTTTTTCATCTCCTCGGGCAAGACCCTGTATAAGTCGACGTCTTAACCTGACTTCCTGAGCTCAGTTGATTGTTGAAGCAGTAGCTCTGGATCGAGAGCTGGATGCAACCCTTTTTCTTATGAAAAGGGGAATTTTTTTATAGATGTTGAGGTGAGTAAGGGGGGAGAATGGAAGACCAAAGAGCCCCAACTCATATCGTACCAAGAACTTGCCATTGACCTGATCAAGCGCTTTAGGGGGATCACCTTCACCCATGTTCCGAGAATCTACAAGAGCTTGGCTGACTCGCTAGCCCTTTGAATACTCAGCCGCTCTAGTACACATGCTAGTACACCGGAGCACAGAGTCGCTTGTCATCGAGAGATTGGACATCCCAGCCACAGAGAGCCCTTTCGTCGAAGGGGACTCATTCATCTTTTTGGATGAAGACTCTTGAGAGTTGGAAGATGATGAACTATCACCAGTCAAGACGAGGAAGATTACGAGGACGATGGGAACCATGGTATTATGATTTCTACAATTACCTCAAGGATGGGTTCATACCAGAGTACGCCACTCATGGTCAGAGGGGAGCCCGGAGGGAACTTGCCCGACGATTTGTGATCTTGGGAGATGTCCTTTACAAAAGGTCCTTCAAGGGGTACTCGCCCTTCCAACCAACATAGGAAGAAGGAGCGCACATTGTTGAACAAGCTCATTCAAGTGCGTGCGGAGGACACGTCAACAGCCAAATGCTTGCCAAGAAAATCATGAGGCAAGGCCTCCCTATTAAAAGTAAGGGTGTCAAGAGATGTCAGAAATGTCCACTCCTTTGATGGAATTTTCTTTCAAAATGCTGCATCATGTAGAGTAGAATGGCGGGTCCATCGTCTATTCCCAAGGTCTTTGACCCCGAATGAAAGAAGCGTACAAGGCATGATTGCTGCGATCAGGAGCTGCTTAACATCATTGAGAACGGGAGATCAGAAGATTTGGTGGAGGATAAAGTCAAAAGTGAACCAACACTGGGATCTGATCATAGCCGCAGTGAAGTGTTGGGATGCAAAGGCGATGGTTTTTAGATTCGGCAAACATGAGATGTGTCCCACACTTGAAGAAGTACATCGAATTTTGGAGATATCCCGTAATGTCCTTTTTGTACCTCGAGAAAGCAGACGACCAGTAGAGTAAGTGCTCCATATCGTTCCTGCTGCGTAGGTATAAGGTAATTCACAGTGCTAGCAGATCAGAAGTACGGAAGTCGGCCCTCACCCTTCTCTATCTAATAGGGGACAGTGCTACCTATAGAACGGGAATGTTCATCCTCTCAACAAGTCCTTTATGGATTTCGAGTCGGGAATAGAGCTGTAGCAAGCAATATAGATCCCCCCAACCCCTCTCTCTATAAAAAAAGCCCTTCTTAGTAAAGCTTCGGCCCTATGGAGTAAAGGGAAGTGCAGATCTGGAGTGTTTAGACGAGAAATAAAGGCTTTGCAGCAAGCTGAAAAACGGCTGCGCTAGCGCGCAACGGCTTTGAAGCCTGCTGAGTTGTACCGAAACAATATTTTCGGGGCATACGAGAAGCCGAGCATATTTGTTTGCGAGTTTCTTGATCCCGGAAATCTTGTACTCAGAGTCACGGAGAAAGTTGACTACCCAGCGACGGAGTGGATGACCCCCCGTTCTTTCTAGTGGGTTTTTTCCCGTCCCTTTTGGGACCATTCACCCTTTTCCCAACCAAGCATAGGTAGAACCCCTCTTTCCCATACACAACGACGGTTCCAAGCAAGATGAGTAGTTTATAGTCGACTCAATATCGACGAAATCCCCCATTTGATCTCTTTAGTACCGATTGTCTTGGAGTGCACCCTTCATCGAAAGAGTAGGCGGTTGAAAGAACCACCTCTGAATAAAGCCTTTAGGTTGGGAGATATCAAAGGGGAACCTCGCCTAGCTTATCTGTCCCTGTATTATTCAACTCATCTGTCCACTTATCTTGTCCAAAGCAGAAGGATTATTAAAATACTTTGTTTCGAAGGTAATTCGCCAGTCTCTAGACTGGAAAAGATTCAATCCACTTGTTGGCCTGCTTCTATGTCCTGTAGCTTCTCACAGGCATTTGCTTCAAAGGGGCTTGTTGGCCCCCTTCAACGCTCTTGATGCCTGCTTGTTGCTTCGTCGGAGATTTGTTGGCCCGTAGCTTACAACATCTTAGTGGAAGGGCCTGTAGCTCGATACAATTGTTGGCAAGTTGCTTACTTGCGTACGAAGAAAAGGGCAGACGGATTCAGCCATTCCCATCCCTCATCAGGGTCCAGCTTGACAAAGATTCTTTCCGGACGTGAGCCTCACCCAAGAGGGAAACTCCATTTATTTTGTGCTCGCTCTCTTCTGTCATGCATCATGGCTGGGTGAGTTGGCCCATTGCGAATGTTCCTCGGTGCTTCCAATCTGGTCATGCACTTCTTTAAGAAGAAGAACCTGGGAGCTTTCCTCGTCAAAATAGGGGTAAATGTTTCGTAGGGGGGGGTAAGGAATATGCCGAGGTCTTAATAGAAAGGGGTTGATAGTCCCGTCTGCTAGGCTTTTCCGAACTTCCCTTCGCCTTTCTGCCCGTGAAATCCTTTTCTTCTGCTTTTTCCCAACGCCATTCTTTAGTATTGAAGCATCTATTAGTGTTGGGGGTTCCAGAGAATCATCCGAACATTCTGAGATAGGGTTGTCAAATGGGGGAAGAGGAACGAGAGGCGCCCCTAAGCTTTCCGGCTCACTAGTAGGTGACGAGGGGATTTAAAAAAAGGGGGTAATAATTTCTGCCGATGCATTCGTTCGGATACATTCTTCCTTCTTCACCTTTTCAACCCACCCTTACTAAAAAAGCGAATTTGCCTCTTCCTGGTAATGAATTGAGCGGCAGCGAGGAGGTCCGGTTCCATAGTGATTTCGTCTGCTTTTGGAACTTCGATTCCTGGGGGCAAAGAAAGTGACTCCGGAGTTTTGAATTCTCAGAACCTCCTTCGAATTACAGAACTTGAGGGGGTCTCACAGGCATCTCTCTTCGAGCGGCAGTGCAAGCTCGGATGGTGTTAGCGCTGGCAGAAGGTCCTGGATTAGTTTGTACCGGTGTAGGTCCCTGAGTGGTGACTTGTCCCCCTTGATGTTGTGGCATTGGATTAGTATAGATCCCCAGTAGCTTCAGTGACATTGGCGGCTTTCAGGTATGCCTTAACTTCGTTCCAATTGATACTATTTTCATCATAGATGACATCACGCAAAGTATGAAACTCTTCGATGATATGGCCTGCGTATCGGTGAAATGGACATAACTTTAAATAGTCGAGGCCAGGAGAGTGGTTTCTCTCTGGGCAGAGAAATGGCTTTCCAGGTCAGAAGGGT